TTATTCATTCTGCCTTCCTCTATGAGACTTCCAGTCTATATATAAAGTCTATATCTATATTATAATATTATAATCATTATCATCTATATACACTAGATTATATCTACTATGACTATGATATATAAATATATATTCTATATTCTAATAAATATATAATATATAATTCTGTCATGTATCATAGTACATAGTATATATACATGGTATAGTACATAGTATATATACATGGTATATATATATATATATATATATATATAAATATATATATAAAATAAATATATATATAAATATATATAAATATAATAATAATATAAATTATAAATATATAAAATATATATAAAATAAAATATAAATTATAAATATATAAAATATATATAAAATAAAATTAAATATATTATATAATAATATAATAAAAATAAATATAAAATATAAATTATTTATATGTAATGTAATTATTAATTATTAATTTTAATAATTTTTTATTAATTTAAGAAATAAAGAGAAAAAATGATGAAAACAATAAAGCCATTGTTTTGTTACGTTTCCATATTAAAGTAAAGTATAGTACTTCATTTTTTCTTTATTTTAATGCCCGTTGGTGTTCCAAAAGTGCCTTTTCGGAGTCCTGGAGAGGAAGATGCTGTTTGGGTTGACTTATAGTGCGACTTGTTAGACATATTGGTCATATGGGATTTCCCCGTTACCTCCCCCGATCGAGTATTCTCTGTTTCGCCCAATCCAATAGATATATATTCAATTCAATATTGTATTGATTGAACCATCAAAAATTCGGAGCGTGAAGCACAATTAGATCAATTCCTATTGGGGATCAATATTATCAATTATTCTAATTGATGGTTTACTTGGACTGAGAAAATTAAAGTATACAGGCTCCGCTCATAGAATACCAAATTGGGAATGGTAAGAGTAAAGTACTAGAATGGGAGTGTAATTGTAGTAATATAAATATTGATGTAAATGTAGTAGTAAATGTAGTAATATTAAATTTAAATATTTAATATTTATTTAATATTTAAATTTAAATATAATATAATTATTTAATTTAATTATTTTTAATTATTAATTATTAGATATATTATATAATATTATATATTAATTCTATTTTACATTATATTATAATTATATATAAATTATATATAATATTATTATATTATATATTATATATTATATTAATATTTAATTATATTATATATTATATATAAAATATTATATATTATATATAATACTATATGATATATGATATGATCTATACGATACGATTACACGATATAATTACCACTTGTATCATAGGCTATTCTTAGCCTTACTATAGAGATAATCTCAAAATAATCTCAAAAGGTATAATCTCAAACTGTCTACCAAGTACTATGATGAATACATGGAATCGTTTGGGTAAAGGTATGAAACGAATTGAAAAAAAAAATAAGCAGTACTGAAATCATTTGCCCTATATGTGCAAATATAATTCGGGCAAATATTTCCCCGGAGTAGAACAAAAACCTAAAATAATTGAAAGGACCCATTCAGTAACAAGAAAATTACATCGTGATTTGAATTTTGATGAAACAATACATCAATGAGAAGTTAGTTCAATAAGTTACGAAAATTCTTTTTTTTTTTTTTTTTACTTTTCATACATTATAGAATATAGGGAACGGGAAGGAGGCCAAAACTCATGTTAAAAAAAAAATGGAAGAAAAGCAAAACGCTTCATTAGAAAAACAGTTAGAAAAAAAAAAAAAGAAATAAGACTGGAATCGACACATTGATTTTTTTCTCTTTTGAACCGTATGCATCCAAAGGTGCACGTACGGTTCCACAGGGATACAATTTTGCCCTAATCAACCGACTTCATCGAGAAAGACTACTTTTTTTAGGCCAAGAGGTTGATAGCGAGATCTCGAATCAACTTGCTGGTCTCATGGTATATCTCAGCATAGAAGATGCTACTAGGGATCTTTATTTGTTTATAAACTCTCCAGGCGGATGGGTAATACCAGGAATAGCCATTTATGACACTATGCAATTTGTGGTACCCGATGTACATACAATATGCATGGGATTAGCAGCTTCAATGGGATCTTTCATTTTGGTCGGAGGAGAAATTACCAAACGTCTAGCATTCCCTCACGCTTGGCGCCAATGAGTTTTTTTATAAAAAAAAAGAAGACTATGCCTTCGCTCTATCGAATATGAATCAAATAAATAAAAAAAAAAAAAAAAAGAATAAGTAATAATAGCATGGCACTTCGAGTTCGATATGAGCAAACCATTATTGTTTTTTCCTAACATGAGATTTTGTATTGAGATAATAGTATGAAAAAGAAAGGTTATTACCAATTGGATCTTGATCTTATGTGTCAAGAGTTAATTTCAGCGTCACAAACCATTTTTCTTCCACACCAGAAGTCTCTTTCTTATCTTTATGTTATCAGAGAAAGAGTAAAAAAAAAAAATGGAAAAATTTATTTTATCCTTCTTGGATCGTATCAAAAAGAAACTTTGGGATTGCTAAACCACAGACAAGATAAATAGATAATAGATAAATTATATAATTATATTATATATATTATATTATATATTAATATATTAAATTATATATTAAATTATATATATAATTTATATATATAATAAATATATATATAATAAAGTAAAATAAAGCAACAGAACCATCATAGTATTTTTCTTTACTACTACGAAAGGAAGGGTGGTAAATGGATCATCTAAACATTTGGATCATATGAGTTATATTTCTTCTTTTCGATAGAAGAAATTCTATTGCAAAAAAAAGGAAAGGAAGAAAAAATAAATTCCATTGCAGAGCCGTATGCAATGTACAAAATATGCCCGTACGGTTGTTTAATTTCTTCTTGTTATTTTGATTCCCCCTTACTTTAATCAAATCGTGCGAGATACGCATAGAAGAATCGTTCATGATGTTATATCAATATCATCAGGGTTATGATTCACCAACCTGCTAGTTCTTTTTATGAGGCACAAGCAGGGGAATTTATCCTGGAAGCAGAAGAACTGTTGAAGCTTCGCGAAAATCTCACAAAAGTTTATGTACAAAGAACGTACAACCCTTTATGGGTTATATCCGAAGACATGGAAAGGGATGTTTTTATGTCAGCAACAGAAGCCCAAGCTCATGGCATCGTTGATCTTGTAGCGGTCGAAGATGAGAATACTGGAGATTATATATATATATAAATATATAAATATAGAATTCCATTTCAAAATTAGAATTTTCCGTGATTTGATAGTGAATAGAAATCTTTCATAATCATCAACCATCAGGTTAAGATCGATAGGTTAAGATCGATCTAAGCCAACCCACTCTATTCTATCTAGAATGAGATTATATAGACACGACATGCCAACCATTAAACAACTTATTAGAAACGCAAGACAGCCAATAAGAAATGTCACGAAATCCCCCGCTCTTCGAGGATGTCCTCAGCGTCGAGGAACATGTACTAGGGTGTATGTGCGACTCGTTCAGTTCAGATCATGAGTTTGAAGAAATGAAAAAAATTTTTCCAGTATCAATGAATACTACCAATGAATAGGATAGATAGAGTGAAAGACCGCCATTTAAGTTACTATCTCTATCTAAATAACTATCTAAAAATGAGGATCTATCATTTACCTATTATATTATGTAATGTAATTTATGGTTTCTATTGGTGCAAATCCAATCACTCCGTTTTAGATGAGAAGCAATTCTCCATTGGTAGCAAATAGTTATCCATTAAGCGGAGGAAATAGTCTTATAAGAAGCAAAAGGGTTATGCTCCTATTCTTATTCTTATTCTTGAAATAAAAAAACGGACTAACAGGGTCAGCTACCTAGCCAACTTTCACTTTACAGAATTAAATGCCGTCACTGTATGGATAGCTTTTTTGTGAAAAGGACTATTACTTTCTAAGTATAATTAGAAAAAAAAAATAATTCTAATTGAAAAAAGGATGGGGTAGAGCCAAAGAGTGTGAACTATACAAGTTCACAATAAAATTCGATGAAATGAAAGAAGAGGCTCCGGTGTATAGAGAGGACCTCACCGTTTAAAAAGTTGCCATAGAAACGAGGAAACCCACTATTTAGCAGCAGTAGAATTTCTTATTTCCAGGCAAGATACCCGGAAGTAAAAATTGTGGTCGGGAAGGTCATAGTAGCAAAAGCCATTGGAATTTATATTTTATATATCGGAAAAATCCGTTTTGTTATTAATCGACCGGAGGAATAAGGATGACTGAAAGAAGAGAACTGCATTAGTTATTCAAGAAAGTTTCATTTGATTTAATGACCAGAGTTAAACGGGGATATACAGCTCGAAGACGTCGAAAAAAAATTTGTTTATTTGCATCAACCTTTATAGGGGCTCATTCAAGACTTACTCGAACGAGTACTCAACAAAGAATGAGAGCTTTGGGTTCCTCTCATCGAGATAGGAGCAGGAAAAAGAGAGATTTTCGTCGTTTGTGGATCACCCGGATAAATGCAGTAACTCGTGAGGATATGGTATCCTATAGTTATAGTAGATTCATACACAATCTGTACAAGAAACAATTGCTTCTGAATCGTAAAATACTTGTACAAATAGTCCTATCAAATAAGATTTGTTTTGATATGATTTCAAATAAAATCATTAATCAATCAAATACAAATATAAGGAATAAAAGAATCTTAATAGAATATAAGAATATACTATACAGGAAACAAGAATGATTGAAACAGAATTTCCCGGAGAATGGACTCCGGGAAGATAGAAGAAAAAGAAATTAAGATTTGAAATAAACGAGCATCCTTCAAAAAAAAATTTATTACCCATTTTCCCTTTTTTATAACATTTTATAACACAAGAATCAACTCGGGATTCTAGGTTTTTCGAGCAAAACATTAATCTGAGCTTGAGTTCCTATTGGAGTTTTGAGGAGTATGTCTATTTATTTTTGGTTCTAGGACCTGTAGTTCTAGGGATCGACTCCCCTCTCTCCAATTGTTTCTCATTATTACGAAAAGGTAACGAAGATAAAATACGAGCTTGTTTTATAGCAATAGTAATTAATCGTTGTTGTTTCAAGGTCAACCTATTCATCCGTCTAGATAAGATTTTTCCTTGTTCACTAATAAATCGACTAATTAAACTCATGTTTCTATAATCGATTCGATCCCCCGATCCAATTGGGTGTAAACGCCTACGAAAAGATCGCTTGTATTTACGAAAAGGTTGTTTGTATTTATCCATGGTTTACTTATTCCTTGTTTGTTTATTTCTTATACTTATATCTTATATATAATTATAATTATATAATATTAATATTCTTAATATATAATATATAAAAATATAATATATAAAATAATATATAAAATATAAATATAATTTATAAATAGAATTTAATATTTTAATATAATTTATAATTATTATAATTATAATATAAATATAAAATATAAATAAAATAATCTAGAAAATACAATTCTACTTTTTTTATTCATTTAAGATCCGACCAAAATAGGATTTGGTTTGTATTATCTATGTGAAGATGTCAAGTTCTTACTCTTTCCGCTCCTTGGAAAAATCACACATGCATTCTGTTCCATCTATTTCTTTATTTCCCCATGAATCATATATTTTTTACAATAGCGACAAAATTTTCTCAATTCTAATCGATTGGGTGTATTGTGTCGATTCTTTTGAGTAATATATCTAGAAAAGCCCGGCGATTCTTTATTGACACCCTTTCGAACACAACTGGTACATTCCAAAATAACTATAATTCTGATATCTTTACCCTTGGCCATGGACCTCCTTTTCATTTTGGATCGACTTCACTTTTGAACTCTCCTCATTTTTGTTTTTGATCCGAACCAAAAACAAAAGAAAATAAAAAATATATATTTACTAACTAGAGATGGAATTTAAAAATATTATTATTATTAGAAGTCGAATGACTTCGAAGTACTATAATCTAAAACAATAAAGAAAGAGAGTCATATTCATTAATAGAAGTTCATTAATATAAGAATATTAAATATAGTAATAATTAAGTAATACAATTTTTTCTAACTAGGAATTATTCCTTTCCTATCCTAAATTCCTAATCCACATTTCTATTTCTTTTATCCCAAATTATATCGTAGATTCACTGTATTTTGACTGAGGTTCGATACACTTTTTTTTTTCCTATCCTAAAGAAAAAGGGATCTAAATTGAAGCCATGTTACGTGGAATGGTATCTAAAATCTTCTTCATTTCTTCACATATCAATACAAGACAAGAATTCAATTAGAATTAAAAAAAGGGGAATGACAAGGCATCTGGAAATAAACGATTAATTTCTATCAATAGACCCGCTAAAGACCCAAACCATAGAGTGGTTAGCACAGGTGCCGTGGAGAGATATGTTTTTATATCTCGCATTTTAAATCCTCCTTCTTCTTTGATATTTATTTATTTTACATTTTTTTCTTTATTATTAATCATTATATTTATTATTAAATATTAAATTATATATTAATATTATTTAAATTATATATTATTATTCAATTATTATTTATTTATATAATTTATTATTTATATAATTTATTATTTATTTATATAATTTATATATAATTTATTTATTTATATAATTTTATTTATATAATTTATTTATATATTATTTAAATATTTAATTTAATATATTTTATATTTTCATTATATATTTTATATTTTCATTTAATATTTTTTTTAATATATATTTATAATATATATTTAATATATATATTATATATTATAATTTATATAATTATAAATTAATTAGAAATTAATATAATTAAAAATAATAAAAAAATGAGATTAAACATATGATTATATGAAACTAAAAAAAAAATGACAAGAACATTATACCTAATTCTACCTAATAATTCTACCTAATATATATATATATATATTATATAGGTAGTAAGGTATAGGAAAAATATAGGTAGTAAGGTATAGGAAAAATAGGTGAAAAACGAACGATGTAGAAAACAAGACATGGATTTTGTACAATGACACTGTACAACAATCTTAAAAAGGGATGTAGCGCAGCTTGGTAGCGCGTTTGTTTTGGGTACAAAATGTCGCGGGTTCAAATCCTGCCATCCCTACTATTCTTTCTCCTATGGACAGTTACAAGAGATTCATTGAGTAAGATCGGGTAAAATTGGAATTGGACATAATTTTTGCATACTATATGTACACAAGACCCCCCAAGGGTCAAAAAATATTTTCTTTACAATCGAATCTAATCTTATGGGATATAAGAAAACGCTCTTAGTTCAGTTCGGTAGAACGCGGGTCTCCAAAACCCGATGTCGTAGGTTCAAATCCTACAGAGCGTGATTCCGTTTATGTTATGTCGAAGTATAATGAAATAATTTCACAAAACTAAAACAAAGTTTAATTGCAACTTTAATTTGACCTCCTCCTTATAGGAGGTCAAATTAAAAAAAGAAAA